CGGGAAAAGATCGCAATATCGTATTCGTCTAGAAGAAAAACAGAAATTGCGTTTTCATTATGGTCTGACAGAGCGACAATTACTTAGATATGTGCATATCGCTAGAAAAGCAAAAGGGTCAACAGGCCAGGTTTTACTACAACTACTTGAGATGCGTTTGGATAACATCCTTTTTCGATTGGGTATGGCTTCGACCATTCCTGGAGCCAGGCAATTAATTAACCATAGACATATTTTAGTTAATGGTCGTATAGTGGATATACCAAGTTATCGTTGCAAACCCCGAGATATTATTACTACGAAGGATAAACAAAGATCGAAAGCTCTGATTCAAAATTCTATTGCTTCAGCCCCTCGCGAGGAATTGCCAAACCATTTGACTATTGACTCATTCCAATATAAAGGATTAGTAAATCAAATAATAGATAGTAAATGGATCGGCTTAAAAATAAATGAGCTGTTAGTCGTAGAATATTATTCCCGTCAGACTTGAACCTAAAGAACATAACAAGGAAAGGGGTTCAGACAATTATGTCCCCTTTTCAACGAAGTAAATGGATCTAAGGGCCTTGATCCGCATTTTTATCATTCACGTATCACAAATAGATACGTAGTAGGATTTTTTTTTTTTTTTCTTTTTTGCTCTTTCCGCGATATTTGTATTTTACGTACGCGTACTACAGTAATTAGGAATAAAGATTCTCTATCAAATAAAGCTGTTGGAATAATGATATCAATTTTTATTTGATTTGATATATTGCGGTCGGTAACGCTGGTGAATTAACAGAAACGGAAAGAGAGGGATTCGAACCCTCGGTAAACAAAAAGCCTACATAGCAGTTCCAATGCTACGCCTTGAACCACTCGGCCATCTCTCCTACATAATCTTATTATTGACCAGAAACCGAGTGAATTGCGAGTTATTCATATTATTTTATTCCAGTACAGACACGACCAATCAACGGTTCCATAGGAATAAAAAATTCCTTTCAAATTTCATATTTATTAACAACTTCTCTTATGATATACCCCATAGATCTATTTATTAGAAATTCATGAATTGTACCGTGGATTTTTCTATTTCATTTCATTCAATTGTATAATGATTATTCCATCCCTTTTTCTCTTTGGATCATAACCAAATCCAAATTTCTCGAGTTATCAGACTCGAGTTATAAGAATCCATAGTAAAATAAAGTCCTTGGTTATTCAACTTAAATGAAATAGTAATAGTTGAAATAGTAATAGTTCCGTGCATTTATTTGTATACTACGAAATTTATATAAAATTCAATCTGATTCAAAAGTCTCCTATCTCTCTTTGTTCGAAAAGGGTACATTTTGAGCAGAGGGTATACATCTTTTTATTAGAATTTTTCTGTTTTTATGTTATTTTGTACTGGACAATTCCTTTGTTTGTGGGATCATTTTCCCCGAGGGGGTAATGAGAAGAATTATAGAATGGATTGCTAATTATGCCTAGATCTCGGATAAATGGAAATTTTATTGATAAGACCTCTTCAATTATAGCCAATATTTTATTACGAATAATTCCGACAACTTCAGGAGAAAAAAAGGCATTTACCTATTACAGAGATGGTGTGATTTGATTCTTTTTTCTTGTTTTTTTCTTTTTTAGCCCTCACTTCAGTCTTACGAGAAAAAGACGCGAGAAAGAACAAAATTTTTGAAATAAAGCTACGCTTAGTGAAGGTAAAGTTTGGAGATAGAACAATTCCTTCTGTCGTGTATCCTCGATTGATCCAGCCTCAGATACTTGAATTGTCGATTTTAGTATTGAACGAAAGGTTACACCTATAGGTTCTGTATTGTGAGTCAATCCTACTCTACTAGTACCAATAGGCGGCATAGGGGAAGAAGCACTACACTAGGAATCAACAACACGAAAACTTTGTTATAAATTACCCTTTTCCTTATCGGTATCGGGACTAACAAGAATGGTTGGGACAACAAACATCCATCTCGTTCGTACTTTGGATACCCGTATAACCATCAAAGATCGTTGAAGTGACTAATTCCTGGAAATAGTAGGCGTTGAGGACAAAGAAATCGTTGGAGTTACCATTTCTATCTAGCACTAATACGATTGATTGGTGTTAAGAAAAAACCTCTTGCGGGAAGGCTGGCTAGAGATTTCTTGTAAAAATACCAGCTCCTGTCAGTTCATAATGAGAATAATAGGGAAATTTGGATTCCATGGCCTATTCCCTTAGTACTATGCACAGAAGGGAGGAGCCGTATGAGATGAAAATCTCACGTACGGTTCTGGAACGGAGATTTTTTTAATAAAATGAACGACCGTAACGGATGTCGGCTCAATCCGAAGGAAATTATGCGGAAGCTTTACAGAATTATTATGAAGCTACGCGACCAGAAATTGATCCTTATGATCGAAGTTATATACTCTATAACATAGGCCTTATACACACAAGCAATGGAGAACATACAAAAGCTTTGGAATATTATTTCCGGGCACTAGA